TCAATTCATCTCTCTATTTTTTGTGAAAAGAAGTCCAAATAACATAATTTCATTCCCAACAGCGATCCCTCTTCTTTTTTTCTTCTTCGTTTCACATTTATCATCAACCAAATGGGGGAATTTCCATTTCTTCGACTAGTACCGATTCGATTGATGGGAGAGAGGCATATGTGGATTAGTACAATTATTATATTATTAGCATCAGATTCAGGATTCCACGGGATACCGTACTGTACTGGGTCTGGCTTTTTCAATTACTCCCGATCTGTGAAATATGAAATAGAGTAGAGTATTGTATGTTTCCCGGGAGTACATACATAAATGGAATTTGTACAATATAAAATAAATTGAACATAGTTACTGTGTATAGAATAGTATAGAATACTTTTATTTTAAGATTAAAATAAAAGTAGATCCTTTTCGGGCCCTATTTTGTGTAACCTCAATTTCAAATTTTACTAATTTGAAATAATCTATCTCATTCAAATTTCGCATTGAGCTTTTGATATATGCGTCCCATTACTAATCCAATGAAAGAGGATATTCAAAAAATAAAGATCAAACAAGGATCACTTTTTTATTAGCGAGGTAATGCATTTTTTTTTTTTTATAAGGGTTTTTCCTTGAAAGAACAAACTTTTAAAATTTATATATAAATATATAAAAATATAAAAAAATAGTTAATTTGTATAAAAAAATAGTTAATTTGATGGAATATTCGATTTTTTTATACCGGAATTTGTACTCGTCTTTATCATACTTCTTTTGTTTTCCAAGAAGATTGGATCATTAAAAAAAGGAGTTTATAACTTAGCTCCTTCCTTTTTTTTCATTGAGCTTCTATTGTTTGTTGGGGTTTGTTTAGAACCAATGGTAAGTGGAAAGGCGGTTAGATGATACTTCATCAGATGATTGTACAAAGAGGGCGGTAGGTTATAGAAAAGAAAGAATGGAAAAGAATGATAAATAAATAAAGGAATTATTGATTGTATCGGGAATCAAATTTTGAGTTCAGTATGGATAAAAGATCGTCCTATGTTATACTATTCAATTCTTGACGATGAATCGATTTGATAGCTCCGATATTGTTATTCATGATATTGATCCGATTCGATATCATCGAGATGTAATGCATCCCATTGAATTTACAGGCGAAAGATTTATTATCTCTATGGGATTAACTCCCGAGTTATTGCGAATTAAAGAAAAATTAAACAATGAGATTATGGAAGTAAATATTCTCGCATTTATTGCTACTGCACTGTTTATTCTAGTTCCTACTGCTTTTTTACTTATAATATACGTAAAAACAGTCAGCCAAGGTGATTAATTTGAATTAAACTTGATTTTTTATTTCTTATCAATAATTGCAGAGAAGAAAAGGATAAAAATTTCGCGTCTTAAATGAAATGGGCAGACTAGAATCAGTCGCATTCTATGAGATACGATAGTATGGTAGAAAGAAATATCTGAATCTTTCTACCATACTATCTAGTATTGTTATTGTAGTGTATAAAGTTGTATTGTAATGCGGGTTAATTTAATATAGATTAATATAGATCAATCTACAATAGTATCATCATATTCCTTTTCTATATATATAGAAATCGATTTAATTACGTATATTTAATTACGTATATAATATATATAGTGATAATGTATATTATATAGTATCCCATTTCTATTTCTTTGCTTTATCTATTTGTATTTAATTTGTGTTGATTTCAATTAAATTAATTTGAAATAATCGAAAGCGACTTTTACGATTAGAATTCCTAGATTTCTGATTATTTTCAATATGAATCCCGATCGAAAGAATCAATGACTTCTTCGGATTTCGAAAAGGATTAGTAAAACCCGTCGACTTTTAACGTTTGAACCATGATATGAAATGGGTTCAATAAAACAAGCAAAACATAAATAAAATTTCGAAAATAGTAAAACTAAAACAAGCGGCGCAATATGTGACTCGCCCAAGACAATATTTTAGGATGTGCAGTATCTCGTTGGACAACTACTATGTTGTTTCCCAATGTGTATCCACGTAATGGAATAACCGAATTGTTTTCTCTTTGATCTTTGAACAGTAAAGAGGTAAACAAAATAAAAAAAAAAGTTCCGTTCTTCCTCATGGTCCATATCTAACTTTGGTAAGAGTCAGTTCATCGAAATAGAAAATTTATGAAGAATTCAGTTGGAATAAATTTCCTACCATTTGTATTCCTTTTACTTTTTTTACTTTCAAAATACGAACACGGAAATAATTGAAATATTTCTTTGATTGAAAGAGTATTCTTCATATATATTTATTATTCATAGAATACATTACTCAACTAAAATCCAAGAGAATTTCGAAATGAAGATATTTTTCATTTCTATTTCAATTTAAAAATAAAATTTTAAATTGAAATAGTGAAATTTTAAATAAAAAAAACTTTGCCGAACGATCTATAAAAAAAAGTGATACTGTTTAGTTCCTAAACTCAATTAGTAGTACTTC